ATATGATGCGTTTTGAAGGATTCGAACCTTCATTAACCAAATTAGAAAGTTGGTGTTTTTTCCATTAAACTAAAAACGCATTAAAACTTGAAGAGAGTAGGATTTGAACCTACGATAATTATTTAATAAATAGATTTACAGTCTATCGCTTTAAACCACTCAGCCATCTCTTCTTTTTTCCCTAAAAACTATAATGGAAAGCCTTTAAGAAGAATGGGATTCGAACCCATGACATGAAAATATTACTTTACATGTGACGATTTAGCAAACCGTTGTTTTAAACCACTCAACCATCTTCTCATTTTCTATGTTATTTATTGAGAGAAAGAGAAGAGAGGGGGTTGCCTCTATTGTAAACGTTTTTTTTTATTACGGTTGCTTTTATGCAAAAGTAATAGGGCTTACTTTTGCATAAAAGCAACCGTAATAAAAAAAAACGTTTACAATAGAGGCAACCCCCTCTCTTCTCTTTCTAGATCGGAAGAGCACACGTCGCAAAATAGAGGCAACCCCCTCTCTTCTCTTTCTCTCAAAGACTATTAATTAAAGGGAGTATAGTTTAAAGGTAAAACATATGTCTTGCGTACATAAGATTATAGGTTCAAGTCCTATTACTTCCAAACTTTTCTTTATTCAAGGAGAATAGCTTAAAGGTAGAGCTTTGGTTTTCAAAACCACAGGTTGGGGGTTCAAATCCTCCTTCTCCTGTAGAAAATAACATAAAATGTCTTATATTATTCCAAGTCCACTAGAACAATTTGAAATAGTAGCATTAATACCTTTGCATATAGGTGGTTTAAATTTTTCTCTAACAAATTCTTCTTTGTTTTTAATAATAGCTTTTTTATTTATATTATTTTGAACCAGTTTAAGTTTTTTTAACTTAGGTATAATTCCCCACAATTGACAGTTGGTAAAAGAATCTTTTTATACAGTCACTTCTAGTATAGTCGAAGATAATATAGGTAAAAAAGGGGAATATTACTTGCCGTTTATATTTACGTTACATTTAATGTTATTATATAGTAATCTTATAGGAATGGTACCTTATAGTTTTACTGTTACAAGTCACATAGTATTTACATTTAGTTTAGCTTTATCTATTTTTATAGGTATAAATATTATCGGGATACAAACCCATGGATTTAAGTTTTTTGCTTTATTTTTACCGCGTGGAGTTCCTTTGGCAATTGTACCTCTTCTAATTACTATAGAATTTCTTTCTTATATAGTAAAAGTATTTACTTTATCTATACGTTTGTTTGCTAATATGACATCGGGGCATACGTTATTAAAAATAATAGCCGGTTTTGCGTGAACTATGTTATCTGCTGGAGGATTATTAGCAGTCTTTCATTTAATACCTTTAGGGTTATTATTAGCATTAATAGGTTTAGAATTAGCGATAGCCGGTTTACAAGCTTATGTATTTACTTTACTTACTTGCATCTATTTAAATGATGTTTTAGATATGCACTAACAAATAAAAGAAAAAACAATGCCGCAATTAGATCGTGTAATTATATTTTCCCAGATTTTTTGACTATTTTTAATATTTTCTGCTTTATATATTGTATTAACACATTTTTTTTTGCCTTTATTTTTAAAATCGGTAAAATTCAGAAAACAGATTATTGAACATAATAGTTTAGAAGTGCTTAGTTTAAATGCAAAAGCTTTAGAAAAACAAGTTTTGATTAAACAAAAACTTTTGTCAAAATTGGGATTAATTGAAAAGTTTTTAGTAGATAGTTATAAATTCCAAAAATATTTTAAAAATGATCAGCAAACTGTCTTGATAGATGAAAAAATAAGTATAGCAGCAATTAATTACTTACTTTATTGTGACAGCTTAGTTTTAAACAACATTGTGTTTTATCCAAAATATTTAAACTCTAAAATTTAAAATATTATGTATTTAAGCATTATATTGTTACCTGTATTAGGTGCTCTATTTTCAGGTTTTGGAGGTAGGTTAGTAGGAAGTAAAGGATCTTGTATTATCACTACTGTATCTGTAGGATTGTCAGCAATTTTATCTGGTATAGTTTTTGTTGAAGTAGGTTTCAGTGGGATTACTACTCATCTTATTTTAAGTCCATGAGTAGAATCTGGTATTATAAATATATATTGAGGTTTTTTGTTTGATACTATCACTTCTGTTATGTTAATTGTAATAACATCAATTTCCACTCTAGTTCATTTATACTCTATAGCTTATATGGAAACAGATCCGCATCGCCCTCGATTTATGTCTTATTTATCTATTTTTACATTTTTCATGCTAGTACTTGTAACGGCAGATAATTTATTACAGATGTTTTTAGGATGAGAAGGTGTAGGATTGGCCTCTTATTTGCTTATTAATTTTTGGTATACTCGCTTAGCAGCAAATCAATCTGCTATTAAAGCATTAGTTGTAAATAGAGTAGGAGATTTTGGATTGAGTTTAGGTATTTTCTGCGTTTTTTGATTTTTTCAATCGTTAGATTATAGTATTATGTTTTCTACAATACCTTTTTTCGATGATCAATATTTTAAGTTTTTAGGATTTGAGTGTCATGGGTTGAGTTTAATAGGTTTTTTTTTGTTCATAGGGGCAGTGGGTAAATCAGCCCAATTGGGATTGCACACTTGGCTGCCAGATGCTATGGAAGGGCCTACACCTGTATCGGCTTTAATTCATGCAGCTACAATGGTAACAGCAGGAGTTTTTTTATTGATACGGTTTTCGCCTTTATTAGAGTTTTCTCCATTTTTATTGTCTATGTTAGTCATTTTTGGATCTTTAACTGCTTTTTTCGCTGGAATGACAGGTATTTTTCAAAATGATTTAAAAAAAGTTATAGCTTATTCTACGTGTAGCCAATTAGGTTATATGATATTTTCTTGCGGGATGTCATGTTATGATGTTAGTTTATTTCATTTAACAAATCATGCTTTTTTTAAAGCTTTATTATTTTTAAGTGCAGGTTCAGTAATCCACGCAGTTAATAATGAACAAGATATGCGTAAAATGGGTTCTTTAATAAATTTTTTGCCTATGACATACTCGTTAATGCTTATCGGATCGTTAGCTTTAGCGGGTTTTCCTTTTTTAACAGGTTTTTATTCCAAAGACTTTATTTTAGAATTGACTCATAGTAGCAGCTTTTGTAATCTAGATTTTATATGTTCTTCCCTAGCTTCATGGTTAGGTAGTATATCTGTCTTATTTACAGCATTTTATTCATTTAGATTAATTTATTTGACATTTTTAAATTCTAATAATAGTAATAGAGTATCCCTTTCTAATATACATGAGTCTTCATTTATGATGGGTTTACCTCTTATTTTATTAGCTTTTAGTAGTTTATTCTTCGGGTTTTTAGCACACGACTTATTCATAGGTATGGGTACAGATTTTTGAAAAGGCTCTATTTTTATATTGCCTAATCATAATTTTTATATAGAAGCTGAGAATTTACCTATCATTATTAAATGGCTACCTTTTTTATTAAGTTGTTTAGGTATTTATTTGTCTACTATAACAAACATTACACAAATATATAAGTACTTACTATTAAAAGGATTTAAGTGGAGTTTTTTTTGGGTCTATCTTATAAACAAAAAATGATATTTTGATACTTTATATAATAGATTTATAATTTATCCAGCTTTAGGTTTTGGTTATAAAGTGTCTTTTAAGGCTTTAGATAGAGGTTTTATAGAATTAGCAGTACCTTTTGGTTTAAGTAATTTAATTTTAAAGTGATCTAAATTAATTTTTAAGGTACAAAATGGTCAAATGACTCATTATATATTTTATATTACAATAAGCGTTTGCATTATTTTTACAATATTATTTGTAAGAGATATATTATTTTTGAATATTCTTCATTTAGCAATTTTTTATTTTTCTTTAATATTTTTCATTTAACAATATATAAAAGAGTCTATAGCTTAAAGGTTAGAGCGTACGCGTGTGGAATGTTGATGGTATTAATATACCCTAGTTAATATCATCCTTGATTTTAATCAAGAATTAATTTTTTATATAAGTGAAATTCTTCTCATTTTTGAGGTTTAAAATGTTTTATATTATTGTTGATATTAAGATATATCAAAGCATAGTAATATATTAAATTCAAGAGTACGTACAGAAATTTATTGAAAATATCTAAACTCTAAAATAAAATTTGTTGTTAAAAATATTAAATAGCGTGCATTTAATAGAAACCTCAACTTTAAATAATAGGTATAAAGTAAAACTCTAAAAATTTAAATAAATAAAAAGTTGAAACGTTCGGAGACGATTTAAATTCAAGCAAAAGTTTTTTTGTAATGATAAAAATAAGCTGAATATTTAAATTAAAACAATGTTTTATAGGAAGCTGTATGATAAGAAATTATCTTGTACAGTTTTTAGCAAAGTTATGGAAATAACGATTGTAATTTGATAAGCGTAATGTTGATTGTTCGAATCAATCTAGACTCATAAATTTTAAAATTTATAATGTATTCTCTAGAATTTTTAAACCCTTTAGTGGTCACATCTGTTATACCCTTAGTGGGTATAATTATCTTATTATTTATTGAAGAGTCTAATGAATTATGATGCCGTCAGGTAGCGTTATGGTTTTCGTGCTTAACTTTTTTTTCATCACTATTTTTGTGACTCCAATTTGATTCAAATACTCCTTTTTTTCAATTTGTATCTACATTTGTATGATTTCCTTCTTTAAATTTTTATTATGTTGTGGGTATTGATGGTATATCAATTTTTTTTATTTTATTGACAACATTTTTAATAGTAACATGTATTTTAATCAGCTGAAGTTCTGTAAAGTATAATATAAAAGATTACTTAATTTGTTTCTTATTATTAGAATTTTTTTTGATCCAAGTTTTTAGTGTACTTGATATTTTATTATTTTATATTTATTTTGAAAGTGTATTAATTCCGATGTTTCTCATAATTGGTGTATGGGGGTCACGTCAACGTAAAGTTAGAGCAGCTTATCAATTTTTTTTATATACTTTAATAGGTTCTTTATTAATGTTATTAGGTTTACTTATTATTTATTTTCAAACAGGATCCACAGATTTTCATATATTATGGTATTCAAGTTTTTCAGAAACAAAACAGTTAGTTTTATGATTAGCTTTTTTTGCAAGTTTTGCTATAAAAATACCTATGATTCCATTCCATATATGGTTACCAGAAGCACATGCAGAAGCTCCTACAGCAGGTTCTGTTATACTAGCAGGTATTTTATTAAAAATGGGTGGTTATGGATTTTTGAGATTTTCTTTACCAATGTTTCCTTGAGCTTCTATTTATTTTAGCCCATTAGTATTTACATTAAGTGTTATTGCTATTATTTATGCGTCGTTAACAACTTTGCGTCAAGTAGATTTGAAAAAAATTATAGCTTATTCTTCTGTATCTCATATGGGTTTTGTTACAATTGGTATTTTTTCCCTAAATCTCCAGGGATTAGAAGGTAGCATATTTTTAATGCTAAGCCATGGTTTAATATCAAGCGCATTATTTTTTTGTGTAGGTATCTTATATGATAGGTATAAAACTAGAATAATTAAATATTATACAGGTTTAGTTCAAGTAATGCCTGTATATGGCATTTTTTTTTTATTTTTTACATTTGCAAATATAGGGTTTCCTGGCACGAGTAGTTTTATAGGGGAAATATTAGTACTTTTGGGAGCATTTCAGATTAATACGATTTTAACATTTTTTTCGTCTTTAGGAATGATATTAGGTGCAGCTTATTCTATTTGACTCTTTAATAGAATAAGTTTTGGGTCGGTTAAATTAAATTATTTATTGACTTATCAAGATATATCAAGGCGAGAATTTTTTATTTTAATACCTATAACAATATTAGTTATATGAATGGGCGTTTATCCTAATTCTTTTTTAGGCGAGATACATTCTTCATTATATAATTTATTAGAACTTATATTTTAGATATTAATGACAATGTTTAATATAGAATGATTAATTATTAGATTCTCATCTTTATTTACTCTATGTGGTATCATTTTAGATTTAGAAATAATTTTTTTTGTTATAGGTTTTTTATTAATACATATAAGCTTAGGAATATGTTCTATTTTATATGACTATGTACATATTCAAAAAATCAAAAGTTTTTCTTTTTTTTTAGTAAAAATATCTTCGATAGAAATCGCTAAAAATATTATGGAATTTTTTTTTTAAATTAAAAAAAGTAACAATTATGTATTATATTTTATATGAATTATATCCAATTACGCCTGATATTTTTATTGTTAGTAGTGCGTGCATTCTATTAATATACGGGGTTTTTTTCAGTTTATCTAAAGGTAATCCATTATTAGTGAAAAATTTAGGTTTTTTAACTTTACAAATAGGTTTGCTAGGTTTTTTGCTTTCTTTTTACCAAGAATCTTATTTTATAACAATATGAAAGAACTCAATAATAAGTGATTATTTTACACAGGATGTAAAATATATAGTAATCTTATTTTTTATTCTTTGAATTTGTTTAACTTTTTTATATAACATTCTTGAAAAAATTAATTCATTTGAGTATTGAATACTAATATTATTAAGCCTTTTAGCAATTTTATTAATTATACAAGCCAATGATCTTTTATTTATTTATTTGGTTATTGAATTACAGAGTTTGGTGTTTTATATATTAGCAAGTTTTAAGCGTACATCCGAGTTTTCTACTGAAGCGGGATTGAAATATTTTGTATTAGGTGCTTTTTCATCAGCATTACTTTTATTTGGTATATCATTGGTTTATTCTCTGACAGGTTTAACAAATTTAAATGATTTATCTAAATTTTTTACAGGTATTATTTTAGAGGAGTTTTTGGTTATTATAGGTATTTTTTGTGGTTTAGTTTTAATTTTAACAGCATTGCTTTTTAAGCTAAGTGCTGCACCGTTTCATATGTGAGCTCCTGATGTTTACGAGGGTTCACCTACTTCTGTAACAGCATTTTTTTCTATAATGCCTAAATTACCAGTACTAAGCTTGTTGTATAGGTTTTTAATATCTAGTTTTCATGATTTTATAGATATTTGATATAGTATAATTTTATTAGTTGTATTTTTGTCTATTTTAATAGGAACTTTAAGTGCATTTTCTCAGAGAAAATGGAAACGTTTTTTTGCTTATAGTTCAATTACTCATGTGGGTTTTTTTTTATTAGCTATGTTATTAGGGGATTGTGAAAGTATTAGTAATTCTTTATTTTATGTGTTTATTTATTTGATTACTATGTTAGGTACTTTTTCCATAGTTTTAAGTTTGCGTCTTTTTAATTATAACTATAATCATCAAACAAGATATCTAAAAGATGTTTGCGGACTAGCAAAGACAAATCCTACAATGGCTGTTATATTTTCTATGATATTATTTTCAATGGCAGGAGTTCCCCCATTAGCAGGGTTTTTTGCAAAATTTTTTGTTTTATTATCAGCACTTCAAGCCGGTGCGATAGGGATAGCAATATTTATAGTTTTGATGAGTTGTGTTGCATGTTTTTATTATATACAAATCATTAAAACAATGTATTTTAATACTAATATTCAATGGGCAATATTATATCCTATAGAAAAGTTTAATGCCTTAATTTTAAGTATTTGTTTTATTTTTTTATTCCTTTTATTTTATGATATAGAATTTTTATCTACTATAACGCATTGAATTTCTTTAGCGTTTTTAAATTAATTATAATAGTATGTATATCATTAGTATAATTCTAAAAGTTGTTTTAATCATAGTACCTCTTTTAATAGCTATAGCTTATATGACATTAGCAGAACGAAAAGTAATGGCTGCAATGCAGAGGAGAAAAGGTCCAAATGTTGTAGGGGTTTTTGGTTTACTACAACCTTTAGCAGATGGTCTAAAATTATTTGTAAAAGAGACAGTTTTACCTTCTAGTGCGAATATTATAATATTCGTATTAGCGCCTATTTTAACTTTTTTATTAGCATTAGTTTCTTGGTGTGTTATACCTCTGGGAGAAGGTTTAGTATATTCTGATATTAATTTGGGTGTTTTATATATCCTAGCAATCTCTTCATTAGGTGTTTACGGTATTATAACATCTGGTTGAGCAAGTAATTCCAAATATGCTTTTTTAGGTGCTTTACGTTCTGCTGCTCAAATGGTATCGTATGAAGTTTCTATTGGATTAATTTTAATCAATGTTTTACTATGTGTAGGATCATTAAATTTAAGTGAAATAGTTTTAGCTCAACAATCTATATGGTTTATTTTGCCTTTATTTCCTATATTTTTTATGTTTTATATTTCTATATTAGCTGAAACTAATCGAGCTCCTTTTGATTTACCAGAAGCTGAAGCAGAATTAGTTGCAGGTTATAATGTAGAATATTCAGCAATGGGTTTTGCCCTGTTTTTTTTAGGAGAATATGCGAATATGATTTTAATGTGTAGTTTGACCACAATTTTTTTTCTAGGTGGATGATTACCGCTTTTTAGTTGAACAATGTTTTATTGGATACCATCTACAATATGATTTGGTATAAAAACTACTTTATTACTATTTGGATTTATTTGAGTCAGGTCTTCTTTTCCAAGGTATAGATATGATCAGTTAATGCGTTTGGGGTGAAAAATACTTTTACCACTTTCATTAGGTTGAGTATTTTTCGTAGCAGGTATTTTAATAAGCTTTAATTGATTGCCCTAAAATCTTTAATAAAAAAATGAAATTAATTTTTTCAGAATATATTTTTATATTAATCTTTCTATTAGCATCTACATTATTATCATTTATTATATTTATTTTATCTTATTTATTAACTCCGCAAAAAGCAGACCAAGAAAAAATAAGTGCATATGAATGTGGTTTTAATCCTTTTGATGATGCAAGGGCTACTTTTGATATTAGGTTCTACTTAGTTGCAATTCTCTTTTTAATATTTGATTTAGAAATTAGTTTTTTATTTCCTTGGTCTTTAGTCTTAAAAAATATTGGGATTTTTGGTTTTTGGAGTATGGTAATTTTCTTGGTAATATTAACTTTAGGATTTGTTTATGAATGATACAAAGGAGCCTTAGAATGGGAATAAACTATATATTTTTAACTGTAGAGATAATATTGAAAAATTACACGATCCCTTATTGAATTCGAAAGTAATTTTATTTTCACTAAAACTACTATTTATGGGAATCTTAGTAAGTTAAAAATAAGTTTTAATAAATCAAAATGTCTAGGTATAAAAAATTAATTATATTAAACGTTATATTTACGTGAAATAATATATTATATACAATAACGAATTTACAAGGTGATGTTTTATTTTGATCTTCTGTAGGCTCTCATAAAGTCTATAAGACTAAAAAAATTACAACCACATCTATTTTTTTGTCTATGAAAGATTTAAAACTTTTCTTAAATAAAAATCGTGTTCGTTACGTATTCTTAAAACTTAAAGGCTTTAGCAAACATAAGAAAACAGTTTTGACATATTTTAAACAACTTCATTCCGAAGTTATTCTAATTCAAGAATGTTTAAATTTACCACATAATGGGTGTAAAAGCCCTAAAATAAGGCGTTTATAGGTGACGAGATAGTTCAAATGGTTAGAACGTTGGAATCATAATCCAAAAGTTATAGGTTCAAGTCCTATTCTCGTTAGGAAGGCTAGGTAACATAGTGGTTATGTAAAAGATTGCAAATCTTCTAAGGTTGGTTCGATTCCAATTCTAGCCTTTTGAAAGAGGCTTATATAATAAATTAATAACAACAAAATGAATGTAACTTTACAAAGTGCAAAAATGATAGGTGCAGGCCTAGCTACTATAGGTTTAACCGGAGTAGGTGCTGGAGTAGGGATTGTATTTGGGTCATTAGTAATGGCGTATGCAAGAAATCCTTCTTTAAAACAACAATTATTCGGTTATACTATTTTAGGATTTGCTTTAACAGAAGCGGTGGCTTTATTTGCTTTAATGATGGCTTTTTTAATTCTATTTACTTAGTAGAACTAAATAACAGTAGGGTATAGCGTAACAGGATAACGTGTTTGCTTTGGGTGTAAAAGATTACAGGTTCGAGTCCTGTTGCCCTAAAAAAGGATGAATGGCTGAGTGGTTTAAAGCACCAATTTTGAAAATTGGCATAAAATTTTTATCATAGGTTCGAATCCTATTTCATCTATGAAAGTCTAGATAGCTCAGTGGTTTAGAGCATAGAATTGAAGCTTCTATGGTCATAGGTTCAAATCCTATTCTGGACATTTTAATTTAATAAAACCATTTAAATAGTTATGCGTCAAAAAATAATTACATTAAATAGACCGATATCCCCACATTTATCAATTTATAATCCTCAAATAACATCTTTATCATCCATCTGGCATCGTATTTCAGGAGTTTTTATGGTTTTTATCATAGTAAGTTTTAACATTTTATCTAAAATTCTATTTAATTCTACTTTAAATTTTATTTTTGTAAATATACAACTGGATAGTATTTATTTGATTTTTATTGTTAGTTTATTTTTATTTCTATACCATAGTTTAAATGGTTTACGAAATATTTTATGAAGTTTATCTTATGGATTTGAACCTCAAAAAATCAAAAGTTTTTTTTTTATTTTATGTTTTTGTCTTTTTTGTATATTTCTAATTAATTTAATATAAAAAATGTTTTTAATCAAAAATTCCAAAAAAATATCATTAAATATAATCTATAAAAATCAAAAATTTTTAAGAATTTACAGATGAAATCCTTTATATAAACAAGAACCTTGGTTTTCTATATATCCTTTATCACATAAAACCAAAGGACCTATGATTTTAGATGCTTTGATTTATATAAAAGATAACTTGGATTCCACTTTATCTTTTAGAAGATCTTGTAGAGAAGGTATCTGCGGTAGTTGTTCTATGAATATCAATGGAGTTAATTCTTTAGCTTGTTTATGTTCTTTAGAAACGAAAGGTGAGTTTATTACAATATATCCCTTACCACATATGTATATTATTAAAGACCTGATACCAGATCTTTCTAATTTTTATAATCAATACAAATCCATAAAACCTTGGTTGATAGAGCAGCGTTCTTTAAAAATCAAAGAATTTTTGCAGTCTAAGCTCGATAGATTTCAATTAGATGGTTTATATGAATGTATATTATGTGCATGCTGTTCTTCTAGTTGTCCTAGTTATTGATGAAATCAAGATAAATATTTAGGTCCTGCAGTTCTGTTGCAAGCTTATCGTTGATTAACAGATACACGCGATTTTGATAAAATAGGTAGATTAAAATTTCTTGATCATAAAATGCGTTTATTCAGGTGTCATACAATTTTAAATTGTAGTAAAGTTTGTCCTAAAAATTTAAATCCTGGAAAAGCTATATCATCGATTAAGTATCAATTAATAAATAAATAAATATTATGGCGGAGAGAGCTCGGCTTGGTATGAGCAATAGTCTGTGAATCTAAAGGTCGTGGGTTCAAATCCCATTCTTCGCCCATTTTGCGGAAATAACTCAATAGGTAGAGTATAATTTTGCCAAGATTAAAGTTGAGGGTTCGAATCCCTTTTTCCGTTAGAAATTTGGTAAAAATGAATTTAAATTTAACTTTATTTATTCTGTTTACAGTTCTTACGGTTATATCTTCTTTTATGGTAATAACATCAAAAAACGCCGTACATTCTGTATTATTCTTAATTTTAGTATTTTGCAATACATCAGGGTTGTTATTATTATTAGGTTCCGAATTTTTATCATTAATGTTAATAATTGTATATGTAGGAGCTATAGCGGTACTATTCCTTTTTGTAGTTATGATGCTAAACGTAAAAGTAAATCCTTTGGTAATAAATAGTTATTCTCTTATTCCTATAGGTCTTTTGATATTTTGTGGGCTGTTCGTTATACTATCAAGCTCAATGCAAGAACTTGATTTAATTAATTTGCAATATAATGATCTCAAATTAATTACTTGAGTTCTAGAAACTACTTACGTCAGTAATATAGAAATTATAGGCAATGTCTTATATACACAGTATTGCCTACTATTTTTGATTTGTGGTATAATTTTATTAGTTGCTATGGTTGGAGTTATCGTGCTAACAATGCATCAAAGAACAGATGTAAAAAAACAACAAATAGAAATACAATTATCCCGTTTGCCAGGGAACGTTGTAAAGTTTATAACTTTAAGATCTTAAGATGGGCATGACGGAAACGGTAGACGTGTTAGGTTTAGACTCTAATAGTATTTTTAAGCTTTGGGAGTTCAAATCTCCCTGCCCATAAAAACAAGTACTATACCCGTTAATCAACGGGTATAGTACTTGTTTTTATATTCCATTAAAAGACAGTAAGAATTTTTCAACTTTTCCTAAAAAAGGTAAAACCACTATTAAATATACAAAGTAATAAAAGCTTGCAAATTGCCCTATTATTATATAAGGATCTTCTACAGGCATCCCTCCAATTCAACCTAATATAAGGCAAGCACTAATAAACGTTCAATATAAAAATCGATAAATTGGCCTAAATCTAGAGCTTCGAATTTCTGTGCTGTGAGCCCATGGTAAAATTGCTAAAATTGCAATAGCAGAAATCATTGCAATTACTCCACCTAATTTATGGGGTATGCTTCGCAAAATCGCATAAAAGGGTAAAAAATATCATTCTGGTACAATATGAGGGGGTGTTACCATGGGATTTGCTTCAATATAATTATCCGGGTGACCTAATATGTTTGGATAAAAATAAACAAAAACAGAAAAAAATATAAAAAATATTACTAACCCTAATAAGTCTTTGATAATGAAATAAGGGTAAAAGTTTATTTTGTCGACATTAGATTCAATGCCCAAAGGATTTCCAGATCCATTCTGATGTAGTATCGCTATATGAACAATAGATGCTGCTGAAATTATAAAAGGTAATAGATAATGTAAACTAAAAAATCTGTTTAATGTAGCATTATCTACAGAAAACCCCCCCCACAATCAAGTAACAATAGAATCTCCTATAATAGGTATTGCAGAAACTAAATTTGTTATAACAGTTGCTCCTCATAAGCTCATTTGACCTCAAGGTAAAACATAACCGATAAAAGCAGTTATAATCATTAATAATAAAATAATAACTCCAAATACCCATACTCAATGCCTTGGTTTCGTATAAGATCCAAAATACAAACCTCTAAAAATATGGATATATACTACAATAAAAAACATTGAAGCCCCATTTGCATGAATATAACGTAATAGTCAACCATAATTGACATCTCTCATTATATGTTCGACACTTGCAAATGCTAAATCGATATGAGGGGTATAATGCATTGCTAAAAAAATACCTGTAATAATTTGAATAATTAAACACATACCAGATAGAAATCCGAAATTTCAAGCATAATGTAAATTTATGGGAGTAGGATATTCTATTAAATGATCGTTTCCTAATTTGATTAAAGGTTGTTTGACAAATCTCATTATTATTGAATTTTTTTATTTTTTAAAGATATATTACTCGCTACTGGGTTCGAACCAGTAACTCTATATAGAGAACAGATTTTAAATCTATCGTGTTTACCTTATTTCACCAAGCGAGCAACTAATACTGACGTAAGAGGACTCGAACCTCTAATTTACAACACCAAAAGTTGTCGCCTTACCTAGTTTGGCCATACGTCAAAAATAAACTAGCAAGTAGCGGGGTTCGAACCCGCAACTTTTAGTTTGGAAAACTAATGAATTTACCTATTCTTCTATACTTGCAAATTACTTACAAGATTTTTATATATTCTCGTAAAGTAATTTTATTAATGCATAAAAAAGTAGCTATTTTACAATCATGTGTATAAAAATTTTGTATATTTGTAATTTGAGTTAATTTATAGTTAAGTAATAAAGCTAATAATTTAGATGTTTGATTTTCTAGTCGTTCTGAGAAGATTAATCTCTTAGGATAAGTTGTTTCCGCACGTTTAATTATATATTTTGGCAATGCTTTCGAACTTATTATACCAAATGTTATAAAATGTGTCTTTAAAGACTCTAAATTAAGTGTGATTTTTTTAAAAATATTTTTATATATAAATACTGATTCAGAACTATTAATCAGTTCTAATAAAGATTTAGATACAGCTGCTTCTACCATATTAGAACTTTTTTCAAAATCTTTTGAAACAGTGCTTTTTAACTTATTAAACGCAATCATGCAAAATGTGATGAAACATATTAAGATTAATGTTTCTTCATTAAGAATTATAATATTAGAATATACTAGAATAAATGAAAATAATACAATGATACTTATATTTAACATTTTTTTTTTAAGATCCTCCTCATCAATAAATCGATACAAATAAAAATAACCAAACAACATCTACAAAGTGTCAATATCAAGCAGACGATTCAAAACCAAAATGATGTTCTTGCGTTAATTGATAATTAATTAAACGTATAAAACATATTGTTAATGATATTGTACCTACCAAAACATGAAAGCCATGGAATCCTGTAGCCATATAAAAAGTAGAACCATAAATACCATCAGATAATCGAAAATCTGCCATATTATATTCATAGGCTTGAAACATAGTAAAAATTGCTGCTAATATAATTGTTAAAAATAAACTAGCGACTGCTTGGTTTCTTAGATTAGATACAATTGCATGATGTGATCATGTTACTGTACACCCTGACAACAACAAAATTAATGTATTAAGAAATGGAATTTCTCAAGGATCTAATACAGCAATGCCTTTAGGAGGTCATATTGTACCAATTTCTACTGTAGGAGCTAAACTGCTATGAAAAAATGCTCAAAAAAAAGCAAAAAAAAATAAAACTTCAGATATTATAAATAAAATAACTCCATAACGTAAACCACGCTGTACAATTCCAGTATGATGGCCTTCTAACGTAGATTCTCTTACTACATCTCTTCATCAAACAAACATAGCTATTAAAAGAAAAATAAAACTTATAAAAAGTAAAAAACTTCCATTTATATATGCATGCATATATAAAACCCCACTAATAGTACATGAAAAAGCACACAAGGATGCAACGAAAGGCCATGGGCTAGGATCTACTAAATGAAAAGGATGACGCTGTATATTTTTTGAAATATGTGATAATAACATTATTTTTTATATGTATTTTTAAAAAATTTTTTGAGAGCTTTTACTAAAAAAGAATTAGGATAAAAACAGAAAAAAAAAATTACAATTAATAACAAAATTTGAAATAAAGATAATTTCATTTTACTCGTTTATTTTATTGAAAATTCATTGTACATAGTCTGGTAATGTTACTGCTTCTACAACAATAGGCATAAACCCGTGATTGATACCACAAATTTCACTACACTGACCATAATAAAGACCTTCTCGTTTTACAAATAAAGATGTTTGGTTTAATCTCCCTGGAATAGCATCGCATTTAACGCCTAAAGAAGGTACTGCTCAACTATGCAGAACATCTGCTGCTGATACTATAACTCTTATATGTGTATTTATAGGGATAACCATGCGATTGTCTACTTCTAATAAGCGGTATTGACCTATTGCTAAATCTTCTTCAGGTATCATGTAACTCTCAAAATTTATGCATTCTCCATCTTCGTTATAATAATCAGAATATTCATAACTTCAGTACCATTGATACCCCAATGTTTTAATAGTGATCGCTGGAGATATAACTTCATCCATTGCATATAACAAAGAGAAAGAAGGTACTGCTATAATTAAAAGTATTAATGCTGGTGTAATAGTTCAAATCATTTCAATTAAAGTACCATGTACTAAAGAAGACGGTACTGGATTTCGAGTGTGCTCAAAATGTCATAATGTTCTACTCAACATCCAAGTAACAAATATAGATATAATACATATAAAAAACATTAAATCATGATGCAAATTTATAATACCCTCCATTATTGGTGTTGCAGGATCTTGAAAACCTAGTTGTCAATTTTCTGCAACATCCGAATAATAGAAATTAATAGGAGTAAATACTGTAACTACCAAACAAAAATATAATTTATTTAACATTTTATTATTTTTTCAAGGTTTCACAAATCAATGGCATTTCTTCAAATGTATGATAAGCTGGTGGGGATGTGGTTACTCATTCTAGAGTAAGATTCCCTTTTGTACTTAATTCTTCAAAATCTCAAGGCGCATTTACACAAGGATTTTTTGATGTCAGCGATACATAAACTATGTAAAAAAAGAATAATGTAGAAAATAATGCGACATACGATCCATAAGATGCTATTAAATTTCATGAAGCATAAGCATCCGGATAATCTGGTATTCTACGAGGCATCCCAGCTAAACCTAAAAAATGCATTGGCATAAATGTTAAATTAACTCCTATGAATGTTGATCAAAAGTGAATTTTACCTAAAATTTCAGGATATTGTAAACCTGTAATTTTACCAAATCAATAATAAAAGCCTGCAAAAATAGCAAAAACTGCTCCCATTGAAAGCACATAATGAAAATGCGCAACTACATAATAAGTGTCATGCAGGCTAATATCTAATCCTGAGTTTGCTAAAATAATACCTGTTAATCCACCTATCGTAAATAAAAAAATAAAGCCAATTGCAAATAACATTGGGACTTTTAAATGAATAGAACCTTCCCACATAGTAGCTATTCAACTAAATATTTTAATTCCTGTAGGTACTGCTATAATCATTGTAGCCGCTGTAAAATAAGCTCTAGTATCTACATCTAAACCGACAGTATACATATGATGAGCCCATACTATAAATCCTAAAACGCCTATTGATACCATTGCATAAACCATCCCAATGTAACCAAACACAGGCTTTCTCGAGAATGTAGATACGATATGGCTAATCATACCAAAGCCTGGCAATATTAGTATATAAACTTCAGGATGTCCAAAAAATCAAAAAAGATGTTGATATAATACTGGATCACCTCCACCAGCGGGGTCAAAAAATGAAGTATTAAAATTTCGATCAGTTAAAAGCATCGTAATAGCACCAGCTAAAACAGGTACTGCTAATAATAATAAAAATGCCGTTACAAAAATAGATCATACAAACAAAGGTATTCTGTACATACTTTGCCCAGGACTTCTCATATTTAATATAGTAGATATAAAATTTACTGCTCCTAAAATTGAAGAAGCTCCTGACACATGTAAACTAAATATTGCTAAGTCTACAGCACCTCCAGAATGACTTTGGATAGAACTTAAAGGAGGATATACTGTTCATCCAGTACCTACACCAACTTCTACTAAAGCAGATAACAATAATAAACATAATGACGGCGGAAGCAATCAAAAAGAAATATTATTTAAACGAGGAAATGCCATATCAGGGCTCCCAATCATTATAGGTACTAATCAATTACCAAAACCACCTATCATAACAGGCATTACCATAAAAAAGATCATCAAAAATGCATGTGCTGTTATAAGGACATTATATACTTGATGATTACCTAACAATAATTGATTACTTGGTTGAGCTAATTCCATACGAATTAACATTGACATACAACCTCCTAAAATACCAGAAAATGCACCAAAAATAAGATATAGTGTACCTATATCTTTATGATTTGTTGAAAAAATTCAACGAGAAACTCATTGCATAGATAACATTTATTTAATATAAGTTTTCCTTTTCTTTTTTTTATTCAAAAAAACGAGAGAGACGGGACTCGAACCCGCAACTTTTAGTGCGACAGACTAACACTTAACCTTTAAGTTTCTCTCTCAAAAACTAGCGTTTAATCAACACTAATTTTAAACTACAATAGTTATTTATTTTAGATACTATATATTGTGCTTGTTGCTCTAAACATGATTCTAATTCAAAAAGGATTTTGCCAGGTTTAATAAAAACACCTTGAGTATAAACACTCCCTTTACCTTTTCCCATGCGAGATTCAGAACTTAATTTAGTCAAATTAAAATTTAAGACTACTTTATTTCAAATTTTTACAGACTTTTTAGAATTTATTATTTTCTTCGATATTTTAATAATCATATTTTCTAAAAATGTAATTTGCTTAACTGTTAGTCTACCAAAAGACATAGATTTTATACCATACTGCCCTTTTCGTAAAATACAATCAGATTGATTGTATTTATAATTATAAAGAATTTGGCTTTTATTGGATAAATTCATAAAATAATCAAATTTTTAATCCACAAGTCCCCGACTTACTATACAAGACACTAGGAGAATATAATATAGAATCCTGTAATGAAGTTAAACATGAATTTCCTACACTTAGATTTAAACTCTTAGCCATTTGAGTTTTTGAATCATCTATATGCCCCACTATTTGTATTTTAAAACCTTTTAATTTACAAATTTTAAGACCTTGCGGTGTATATACTAATCTTAAAGAATTTAAATACTCGTGTAATAATTTAGAAAAAGTTCATAATATTTTTTTAGCAACTAAACCTTCTGATGCTAAAAATTGACTATAAGAATATAATAAATTATGAGACAAAGAAAAATGCGGCATTAAATAAAAACATGTCTTTACTTTGTTCTTAAAAAGAATATTTAATGTGCTTTGAACTAAATTATAAAATTCTATAATATCCTTCTTTAAAGCAAAAAAAGATTCCGTGTAGTAAATATTTACTACAATATCCGCATATTGCGTTATTTTTCATTTTTGATGATTTATAATAAAACCAGTTGCATTAGAAATTTTTTTCAAAAACCAAAATGATTGCATGTAATAATGGAATAATAAAAAATAAGATTTAAAAGATTTCCCATAAAACTGAGTATTATAAGCTCATAATTGTGAAATACCAAGCCTTGCGCTCGTAGGATTAATTTTTTGTGCCATAATATTTATTTTGGTTAAGTAATTTTAATTTTTTATTTCTGAATAAAATTCGTATTTATAAAAAGATTTATTACTAAATACTATTTTTAAACCGATCCATCTAATAGTCTTTCAGATTATTCCCGAAAAATTTTTTAAGAAGTTTTTATACTATTTATTCTTTCAGTATGTATACAAAACTAACGTAGCTACTTGACTATGCTGGTGGCCCAACAATCAATAGACCATTGGTTAAAATATTTCGGTCCTCTCGTACTAGAAATAAACTTAAAATTTTTCAAAAACTTACAGTAGATAGGGACCGAACTGTCTCACGACGTTCTGAACCCAACTCACGTACCTTTTTAACTAGCGAACAACTAGACCCTTGAAATCAACTACAATTCCAGGATAAGATGAGTCGACATCGAGGTATCAAACCGTGACATTGATATGGACTCGCAATCACGATAAATCTGTTATCCCTAGAGTTCCTTTTATTTGATAAACGATATTAATTCCACTCTTATATACCGGGTCACTATGACTAACTTTCGTTCCAATTTAATTTATCAATTTAATTGTCAAGCAAATTTTTACCATTATATATAGAATTTATATAAAATCTACCTTTGTACACCTCCGTTACCTTTTAGGAGGTACTCGTCCCAAGTAAACTTTCTTCTTTAAACTTTTTTTAAATTTTTTTATTTAAATAAGTAAAATATTATAAAATAGAATGGTATTTCACTAATGTTAATTAACTCCCATTTATTCTACACAAAAATATAATTTTTACAATATAAAGAGCAAGTAAAGGATCTAGGGTCTTTCCGTCTTACTGTAAGTAACCTGCATTTTCACAGGTTTTGTAATTTCGCTGAATTTGTATTTGAGACAGTAAAGCAATCGTTACACCATTCATGCAGGACGGAACTTACCCGTCAAGGAATTTCGCTACCTAAGGATTCTTATAGTTAGAACCGCCGTTTACTTAGATTTAAAATATATAGCGTGAACTAATATTTATTATTTTTAAGCACTGGGCAGATGTCAGACTCTATACATTTTAAAAAATTAGCAGAGTCTTGTGGTTTTGATAACCAGTCGTTGCTTTCTCTTTAATGACACCATAAAATATTTTTAAATAACGGCACTCTTTATTGCGAACGTACAGAGTTAATTTGCCGAGTTCCTTAAATACAATTTATTCATTCACCATAATATTTTCAATTAGTTCACCTGTGTCGGTTTAAGTACGGTCTAAAATTGTTATAATTTTTTCTCGAAAGAACTCTATAAAAATACTTAAACCACTTTTCTTTAAAGTTTGTTACAGTTGTTCTTTTTTCATAATAATAATTTATTACATATAACAGACTTTTTAATAATCCTATCGAGTATCGTTTTCACAAACTCTTTCTCTTAAGGACCGTATAACTCAATGTAGTTTAAATTACATTGAAACCCTTGAACATTAGGTGACTATGATTAACATACATAGTTAACGCTACTCATGTCAGCATTCGCACTTTTGAAATAATTATTAGTAATTTTAAAATTATTAATAAACTTTACAAAACGTTCCACTACCATTAAAAAAATTTAATTCGTTATATCGATACATTGTTTAAGCCTTTTTATTGTAATTTTTAAAAGAATAAATAGTGAGCTAAAACGCTTTCTCTAATAAATGGCTGCTTCTAAGCCTATTCTATATTATTTGACTCTTTAATAAAAATTTGTACACTTAACTATGCTTTATAGATCTTAATATACGATTAGGGTTGTTACCCTTTTGTCTAAAAACCTTATCGCTTAAAGACTGTTTGTTAATTTAATTAAATTATATTTCGGAGATAAATTAAATGCAGTAAGTTTTTAAACCCCATAGTTTAATATGTACTCTACTTACAATTTATTTTTATTAACACTGTACTAAAATACATTTCGTGGAAAACCGGCTATTTCCAAGTTTGATTAGCCTTTCACTCCAAACCATAAATCTTCTCAATATTTTGCTACATACATGAGTTCGGTCCTAAAAAACTTTTTAAGGAATTATCAACCTGTTTATGGTTAGATCACTTGGTTTCAGGTTTAATAAATATTACTTTAATTAGTTTTAATAATGATATTATGAACTTGCTATATATATTAACTTGCTGACTCATTATGCAAAAGGCACTCCGTTATTAAAAATATAAACTTCGAATTTTATTAAATATCCAATTTTTTATCATCCTTACGGATTTTTTCATCTTTTTTTTACAATACTCGTTTACTATCGGTTAAAAAAATTTGTTAGCTTAGAAGGTGGTACTCCTATATTCATACATAAAATACGTATTACTTATACACAAAAATTAAGTAAAATACAGGACTTTTACCTTTTGCAGTTTTTTTTACTATAAAATATGTTGTAAGCTTTTATTGTTTTCACTCGCCATTATTCACAATATCTCGTTTGATTTATTTTAAATGTTACTAAGATGATTCAATTCACATTATACTTGATTTTTATTAATTAGTTTGCTTCAGGAAATTTATAAATCACAGGCCTATGCCTACTTATAAGTTTTCGTAGCGCGACGTCCGAATTTTTTTACCAAGATTTTCTTTGAATATTTATAAAAGATAACTTAAAATTACTTAACCAAAAAAATTTAACCTTTCATTAAATTCATTAGTTCTACAGTTATAGTACTACGAATACGATAATAAATAACTAAAATAGCTAAACCTATTGATGATTCAGATGCCGCTACTGTTAGTATTAATAATGAAAAAATTTGTCCAGATATATCATCTAAATGTATTGATGCTGCTATTAGATTAAAATTAACAGAAAGAAACATCATTTCCAAGGACATGAGCATTACTAAAATATTTTTTTGGTTAATAAAAATACCTAATATACTTGTTAAAAATAACGTAATTGAAATATTCATATAGTTAAATAAAATTATCATTTCAGATTTTTCAATTTAAAAGAAATAGGATAGTAGATTCTATTTAAATATTTTCCAGCCACAGGTTCCCCTACGGCTACCTTGTTACGACTTCACTCCAGTTTTTCTATTACCATAAATTAATTAATTAATCTTCAAATAATAAGAATTTCCATAGCGTGACGGGCGGTGTGTACAAAACCTAAGTACATATTCACCGTGGCATTCTAATCCACGATTACTAGCAATTCCATCTTTATATTTTCGAGTTTCAGAAAATAATCCGAACATGATTTTATTTTAGAGATTTGTAATAACTCACATAATTAACATCTTTTTAGAAAAATCATTGTAGCACATGAAAGTAGCCCAATTTATTAGGGTCATAAAGACTTGACATCATTCTCTACTTCCTCTAAAATGTCTTTAGTTGTATACATTAAAAAATGTAAAAGAGTTATGTCCGTTTTCTGGAATAAACCAAACGCTTCACAGCACGGACTGACGACAGCCATGCAACACCTGTAATTACACGAATTATTCAAAAATTGGTAAGGTTCTGCGCGTATTATCGATTTAAACCACATGCTCCACTGCTTGTGTAGGTTCCCGCCAATTCCTTTGAGTTTTAATTTTGCAATCGTAGTTCCCAGGCGGAGTGCTTAACACGTTAGCTATATTTTTGAAAAAATTTCCCAAAAAAGAGCACTCATAGTTCAGGGTGTGGACTACAGGGGTATCTAATCCCTTTTGCTACCCACACTTTAATATTTCAATGTCAGTTTTAACATAGATTATTGCTTTCGCAATTGAAATTCTTTTAAATATCAAAACATTTTACCGTTACACTTAAAATTCTATAATCTTCAATTAAACTCTAGAAAATCAATTTTAAAGTAAGATTAAAATTAAATTTTAACTTTTCTACATGAAATTGAATTTACTACCTACATATACTTTACGCCCAATTAATCTGAATAACGTTTATCCTTCCCGTTTTACCGCGGCTGCTGGCACGAAATTAGCCAGGACTATTACTAAATTAATCATAATTTAAAAAAAGTTTTAGTGGTTTACAATTATATATCTTCTTCTCACATATGGTTTAACTGGGTCAAGCATTTGCTCATTGCCCAATATTCCTCACTGCTGCCTTTAATTCAAAGTTTGGACCTTTCTCAGTTCCAATGTGGCTGTTCATCCTCACAGACCAGCTAAGGATCATAAGCTTGGTAACCTTTTAAATTACCAACTACTTAATCCTTTATAGACTTTTCTCAAAACAACTAAATTTAATGTATTTAACAATTTTTTGAGACACATTTCTATAAAATACTCACCCGTTCGCTATATATTTAAAGAATATAAAATATATTTAACTAGCATGTGTTATGTTAACCATTAACGTTCATTCTGAGCCAGGATCAAACTCTTATAAATCAATATTTTTTTAAATTTTATTTGTCCTTACTATCCTATTAATAACATTTAAACAAAATAAATTTAATCAATTTTCGCAAACTGAATACAAAACCTTTTTCTGTTGAATAAAGTAGTCACAATATCTTTTTATTTAAGATTATTTTCTCATTATACATAAAAAAGTGAAATAAACTATATTTTACAACATTATTAAAATTTAATCTTTTTAAAAATAAATTATTTAAAAATTTTTCTTTAGATTGTAAATTCTTGTTTTTTAAAAGTTTTTTTTTTAGCATATTCAAAAAATATTTCACGGGAATAGGATTTGAACCTATAATTTTAGATCATGAGTCTAATGAGTTAACCATCTTTACTCTATCCCGTTATATGAGAAGTACTCCTAGTGGGACTCGAACCCACATTGATGCTACGAAAAAACACCGCCTTATCCTAATTAAACGATAGGAGCAATTAATTATGTTAATTTTGTTCCATATTTCGAACGGCGTCTTTTTCTATTAGACACTCCATTTAAGTCATAACAACCCCGTACAAACTGATAACGTACTCCTGGAAGATCTTTCACACGTCCTCCACGTATGAGCACTACAGAATGTTCTTGTAATGAATGGCCTTCCCCTGGTATATAACCTATAACTATTCTGTTATTTGTTAAAAAAACTTTTGCTACTTTTCGCTCTGCTGAATTCGGCTTTTTTGGGTTTGTACTATAAACTTTTAAACAAACACCTTTTCGTTGAGGCCCCCCACTTAGCACAAGTGAATTTTTTGTTTTTTTAGATTTCCTCGATTTTTTTAAAAGTTGTTGAATTGTTGGCATATTTATAAATTTTTATATTTTGAATAAAAAAACATATATAAAAATAGAACATTTCTATCAAAATTGTATTTATAATTAATATAAAAATTTGTAGAAAGACGTCTGGGGGAGATAAAAAATATAAAAAACAAAGTATTACATAAAAAACTAATTTTTTATAACTCTTTAATACAGTATAAAATACTTTTAATTCTACTAAAAAATAAAATTGAATAAAAAACCAATATAAAAATAGAGCTATAAAAATAAAGCAAAATTTTATACAAAGCGCTCATATAATATAATGCAATAAACTTAATTGAAACTTAATATATAACAAATCACCAAAATAATTAATATCTCAATTTGTTAAAAACTTTAAAACGGAAGGTAAAACAAAAGAATAAAAAACTAATAAAGCTAAAACGCTTACACTTAATAAATTTTGAAATAGTTTAATTCTATAAAATTCTTGATAAAAATATCAGCTGGGTTTAAAAAAACAAGTCGTACTATGACAAAAATAAACTATAGAAAAAAATAAAGAATTCTTCAAACAAATATATCAGATTAAATCAAATAAGTCCGTAATATTTATAAGAACTACTTGGTTAAAACCTAGTTTTATAAAAAAGAAACTTTCTATAAAAATAATTAATGATAAGTGTTGGCTAATTAAATAACCACATAATGCACAACATATGAACCAATAATAAACCCGATAAAATAGTTCCGACGTATAAAAAATTACTACGTTATACAAATTACGAAGATTTATTTTTGAGTGTATTAGGACTTGAACCTAAGATCTTTAAATTAAAAGTTTATTGCTTTGACCTTCTAAGCTATACACCCCATGGTTAATGATAATAAGTGTTTGGAAAGACTTGAACTTTCAATCTTTAAATTCGTATTTTAATGCTTTTATCCACTTAAGCTACAAACACTAAATTATAAGCAATAATGGACTCGAACCATTAACTTTTTCAATGTAAACGAACTACTCTACCTATTGAGTTAATTGCTCTTAATTCAGATTATCTTCTCGAATAGGATTCGAACCTACACATTAATGGTTAACAGCCATACGCTCTACCTTTAAGCTATCGAGAA